AGATGTTAATGGTAAGCAAGAAGATTGTTTACGAAGAAACAACAAGAAAAATTCATATTCTGATACATAAGAGTTATATAGGAATCGAAATAGTCTTTTATTTTCTTTTTTCAAAAGAAAAATCGATTTCATTGAAGTAATAAGACTATTCCAATTCGAATAGTAGTTGAGAAAGAATCGCAATAAATGCAAAGATGGAACATCTTTGATCCGGTATTGAAGGAGTTGAACCAAGATTTCAAAATGGATAGGATAGGGTATTTCTATATGTGATAGATAATGTAAATGCAAAAATTTGTCTTCTAAAAAGGGAAATATTGAATGAATAGATCGTAAATTCTGAAACTTTGGTGTTTCTTTTTCTTTCGGACAAAATAATTCTCGTAGCGAGAATGGGATTTCTACAACGATCGCAAACCCCTCAGATAGAATCTGAGAATAAAACTCAGAATAAAAAAAATTGTTGTAATCCAACAATCGATCTTGGTTAGGATGATTAACCGAGTTAATCCAAAAATTCTGCTGATACATTCGAATAATTAAACGTTTCACAAGTAGTGAACTAAATTTCTTGTTATTACAACTAACAATTTCCACAGGTTCGGAACCTTTTAATCCATAATCATGGGCAAATGCATAAATATACTCCTGAAAGAGAAGTGGGTAAACGAAGTATTGTTGACGAGATTTCTGTTTTTCTGAATACCCTTCCAATTTTTCCATTTGTATTTCTACTTGAATCAGAAAGAAGAAGCATTTCTCGGTTTCTCAAATGATGATACATAGTGCAATATGGTCAAAACAGGGTGTTGCATTTTTTAATACAAACCCTGGAAAGAAAAGGAATCTAATCCACAGATCTTTTCCTTTTCTATCCAATTAGTTTATGTTTGTTCTAATTACAAAAGAGAACAAATCTTTTATTTTTGCAGGCCAATCGCTCTTTTGACTTTGGAATCCAGTCTCTTTATCAATATACTGCTTCTTTTACACATTCAATCCATAACATCCCTTTTCAATCCATAATCAAGAATAATTAGGATTTCTAAAAAAAAAAAAAAAAAGAAAAAATCAAGGGTCCGTTCATAGGAAAACCCAACCTTTCCCCGCATCAGGCACTAATCTATTTTTAACGTCTAATTAGATCGGGGAATCATTTCAATTAAGAAGTTAAGCTCGTTGCTTTTTATTTTACCAGAATTGGAGCCAGGCTCTATCCATTTATTCACTAGACCCAGAAAATCGGAATTTTTTATTCCATTCCAAAAATCAAAAATAAGAAATTGATTTTATTACGACATGCTATTTTTTCCATTCATTACCCTTGAGGATCAGTCGTGGTCTTCTAGACTCTACCAAGAGTCTGGACGAATTTGTTGCTTCATCCAAATGTGTAAAAGATCATAGTCGCACTTAAAAGCCGAGTACTCTACCATTGAGTTAGCAACCCAGATAAAATAGGATCTTAGATACGATCGAAACCCAAAAATCAATGGAATTACACCGCACGCTCCTGTCAAAACATTGAACTAGCAAAACATTAAAAGAAAGATTTTATCGCCCATTAAAAACACTCAAATGCCAAAATGAACAGGTCCGGCTAAATTTCACTAAGGTTAAAAAAGGAGCGGCCCCAATCACGATAGCAAAATTGTCATTTTTTTAGCAATTTAGATTTCTTTATATAAAGAAATCTTGTATGAGAGTACATGCAAGAGGGACAACCCTATCATTTGAGCGAAGTGTAGACAGAAAAACCTAATATGGATTGAGGATAAAGAGACCCATCTATCTACAAATTCTATTTGTTCAATAGACCTTTGTCAATGGAAATACAATGGTAAGAAAACAAATTAGATAGAAAAAGTAAATAAAATAAGGGCTTATGTTGGATTGGCACGACATAAATCCAGTCAAAAATAGGACTAAGAAAGAGGCAAATTGTGCCTAAATAATTAGACAACGAGGGATACTAGTGATCCTCTCCTACTTTTTTATTCATTTAGTTCTTCAATTAACTCAAAGTTCCTTCTTTTTCTTTAAAGAATTCTGCCTTCCTTAAAATATCATAAACAGTTCTTGTAGGTTGAGCACCCTTTTCAAGGAAATAGAGAATAGCTGGAACATTTAAACAAGTTTGATTCTTTATCGGATCATAAAAACCTACTTTTCGAAGATCTCTTCCTTCTCTTCGAGATCGAACATCAATTGCAACGATTCGATAGACAGCTTATTGGGATAGATGTAGCTAAACAATGCCCCCCCTAGAAACGTATAGGAGGTTTTCTCCTCATACGGCTCGAGAAAAAGATTCGAATTTCTGTCTATAATACAAGTAGATAGAAATTAGACTATGACTTGCATTAATTTCCTTACAGAAAAAACAAATTTCATTTATACTCATGACTCAAGTTGGTTAATTTTGACTGGCAGACTTAAAAGGAAAAATCCTTCCAAATTTTTTGAGTCGTCTCTAAACTCTTTTCTTTGTCTCATCTCGAACGAATTGACTTTTATTCCTTATTCTGATCCAATTCTATTGTTGAGACAATTGAAAATCGCGTTTACTTGTTCCGGAATTCTTTATCTTTGATTTGTGAAATCCTTGGGTTTAGACATTACTTCGGGAATTCCTATTCTTTTTTCTTTCAAAAGAGTAGCAACATACCCTTTTTTTCTTATTTCCTTCGATAAAGCATTTCCCTCTTCTATAGAAATCGAATATGGGCGATTGATTCTGATAGACTTTTAATTGAAAGAGTTTTTCCAATCTTCCAAAATTGGACTTTCTTCTTATTTTAACCTTTCGATTTCTATATTAAGGATAGACTGACAAAGTTGGCCTAATTTATTAGTTTTCACTAACCCTAGATTCTTTCCCTTGATAAAAAATCAATTCTGTCCTCTCGAGCTCCATCGTGTACTATTTACTTACAAACAACCCAGCGCAAATTTGGTTCGGGACGAATAGAACAGACTATGTCGAGCCAAGAGCATTTTCATTACTATGGAAAATGATGGATAACAAAATCCACAATCGATCATGTCCTTCAAGTCGCACGTTGCTTTCTACCACATCGTTTTAAACGAAGTTTTACCATAACAAACATTCCTCTAATTTCATTGCAAAGTGGTATAGGGAATTGATCCAATATGGATGGGATCATGAATAGTCATTGGTTTAGTTTAGTTTTTTGTATACTAATTCAAACTTGCTATCTATGGAGAAATATGGATAAAAGAAATAAGTATTTATCGGGGAAGACTCCGCAAAGATCCAATTTATTTAAACCCATATTCTATCATATGAAGGAAACATAGTTCGAAAAAGACGAATAAACAAGTTTGCTTAAGACTTATTTTTTATTGAATTTCCATCCTCAACAGAGGACTCGAGATGGTCAATCCTGAAATGAGAAGCGAAGGATCGACTCTTCTCCAACAAATAAACTATCAACCTCAAAAAAAGTTTAATTAATTTAATTACTATATTAGAATTAGATTAGCAATATATTTTTCCATAACAAAAACAATTAACTATTAACTAAATAAACTATTCCAATGAAAAGATTGAAAGTTTTTTGGTAGTTATAGAATTCTCGTACTTCTTCGACTCGAATACCAAAAGAGGGAAAAAAATGAAGTAAAAAAAAAAACACATTTCGTGTAAAGTCAAATTAAGGCCTTTGCTTTTACTTATAGCATTCTTTCTTTTACCTAAAAGAAGCAACTCCAAATCAAAAATCAGGAGAAGTATGATTTTTTGAATCCATTCTATCCAACGAACAGTTCTTACCTTATCCTTACCAGAATGGATCATTCTGGATATTTAAAGAATCGCAGATCGAGATGGTTTTCGCTTAACCAAAGAGGGGCCCTTTTTACTTTTTACTAATAATATAATATAATACAACAAAAATCTATCTCTATCATAAAGGGATAGGTCTCATTTTTTATACAGTGTTTTATGTCAAGTTTAAAATTTTTTCAATTAATTCGAAAGCCGAGTAGACAGAATATATGAATTTCTCTCTAATCCTCACATTCCATTGATTTAGAAATGGATATTTGCAAATCAGATAATATCTAAAATACAAAAATGGAGTTTCTATCCATAGAATAGAAACCCTTTTTCTTTTTTCGCAAGCCGATCTTGGTCAAAAGTTTTAAGACCTGTGCTGAAACTAAAAACTTCCTATTCTTTAATCTGGCCATGAAATATAGAATTAGGATACCCCCTTTATTTTCTTTTTATTTACTTACTTTAGTTCTTTAGTTCGGGAAAAAAAATAGGGGGTCCTTCTTTTCTTTCACATTAGATGTCAAATGTATCATGTAAGAATTCCCCCTTCATGGATATGGAGCATAAAGTTTATCTAAGAAGTTCGAATTTCAAAACACATATGAGTAATGAGTAGTAGTAGGAGCATATCCTGAATGTGACTGATAGACCCAATTTTTCATGAAAATAAAGATATTCAATTTGACTGGACTTGACACTTGATTATGTTTTCTGAGAAAGAAAAAGAATGCTTAGAAATGCATCTAATCTAAGAGTTCATAAGAGATAATTATTCTCTTTAATAAACTTTCTTTTGTCTCGTGTGGGGTACAATATGATTTCATCTTTCGTTTCATCAGAAAAAATCTGGGACGGAAGGATTCGAACCTCCGAGTAACGGGACCAAAACCCGCTGCCTTACCACTTGGCCACGCCCCATTTCTGGTTTTATGCGACACTAATAAACACTATTATGTTTATTTGTTATTCGTCAATCCCACTTCAATTACATAAAAAATGAGGGATACTCTCTTGCTAGGATTCTAGACATGCGGATAATATAGAATCCAAAAAATGCATTGATCATTACATGGAATTCTATTAAGATATTATATGAAAGTCGAATTTCTTCCATTCTCATTTGAGAGTGCGAATACAAGGAGGTATTTTGCGTTTGGGAAAGTCCGAAGAAAAAAGGATTTTGAACCCGCCTTTTCTTTTTTCCCTTAGAAAAATAACTCAATCAAAATCCAATTATCTACTCTACAAGAACGAAATGCTTGTTATGCCTAATATACTTAGTTTAACCTGTATCTGTTTTAATTCTGTTCTTTATCCGACTAGTTTTTTCTTCGCCAAATTGCCCGAAGCTTATGCCATTTTCAACCCAATCGTGGATTTTATGCCTGTCATACCTATACTCTTTTTTCTATTAGCCTTTGTTTGGCAAGCTGCTGTAAGTTTTCGATGAAATCTTTACTACTCTGTTCTGTCTGCCAAATTGAATGATGTATTCATTCCAAAAAAATTCTAAAAATGAATAAAAGCCGAGAAGTCTTATATTATGAATCTTCGATTCTAAAATTCGAATTCTTCTACATTGAATGTATAGCTGCAGCAATAAATTGGGATCCGCCTTTCTACCCCACCCCCTGCACCTACGTTGAGCAGGTACCTTTAGGTACCCACACAATACCTAACCTAATTTTTGATATTGATAAGAGTGCTTATTATAAATCAATTCTTGCAATTTTTTTCCAGAATTGATTTTTGCATTTTTAGGTGTAAAAATAAACAAAACCCATCCTAGTGGATCTGTGTGGTAAGGAAAAACGGGTAATCTATTCCTTAAAAAAAAATCTTGGAGATTATGTAATGCTTACTCTCAAACTTTTTGTTTATACAGTAGTGATATTCTTTGTTTCCCTCTTTATCTTTGGATTCTTATCTAATGACCCAGGACGTAATCCTGGGCGTGAGGAGTAAAAATCCAAATTTTTTTGGAATTTTTTCTTACAAATTGGATTTGTTTCGTACATTTATCTATGAGAAAATCTGGGGGTCAGAATTCCTTCCAATTCGAAAGTCCCAAATGATCCGAGGGGGCGGAAAGAGAGGGATTCGAACCCTCGGTACAAAAAAATTATACAACGGATTAGCAATCCGCCGCTTTAGTCCACTCAGCCATCTCTCCCCGTTCCAAATCGAAAGGTTTCCGTGATATGACAGAGGCAAGAAATAACGATTGCAAAAAATCCTTCCTTTTTCTTTCAAAAGTCCATAAAAATTATATTGCCAATTCCATTTTAATTATATTCTTTTTTCTTAATGTTAATAAAAAAAAGAAGAAAATTCTTGTTTTTTCTTTCTAAAATTCGATATTGGCTGAGAAACAATCAGATAGATTTTCTCTTCAGCGGGCATTTTCATATAGGACTTGTTATAATAAAACAAGCAGGTTATATAAAAAATAAAAAACTCTTTTTTCGATTATTTATAAACAAAACAAAAAGGGTTCTTATCAAACCCACCATAAAATTGGAAAGAAAGATAAAGTAAGTAGACCTGACTCCTTGAATGATGCCTCTATCCACTATTCTGATATATAAATTCGATGTAGATGAAATTGTATAAGCGGATTTTTTGTATTTCCTTAGACTTAGACCGCGCAAGGCAAGAATTTTTCGCTATTTACGATTTCATATTCTTGTTACTAGATGTTCTATAGGAATAAGAAGAAATCGCAACTCCTTTCCGCTACACATAAAAATTGATTTCGAAAGTCAATTTTTTTTTTCAATATCTTTCTTTTTTTTTCAGAATCCAATTTTTGTTCTTCCACCCATGCAATAGAGAGCGAGTGGGAAAAGAGGGGTTACTTTTATTTTCATTTTTCCTTAAAAGATAGGCTTTGAAATAGGAGTCATGGAATAATGCTGAATTCAAATGTTTATTTCTATAGTATAAGAAAAACTAATCGAATCAAATTCATGGATTTACCACGACCTCGGTTGTGACCCCATAGATAAAAATGAAAAATTTCTATCTTCGAGACCTTTGAAAAAGGGCATTGAACGAGAAAGAAATCGTCCACAGATAATCAAACTATCGTATGCCTTGGAAGTGATATGAGGTGCTCGGAAATGGTTGAAGTAATTGAATAGGAGGATCACTATGACTATAGCCCTTGGTAGAGTTACTAAAGAAGAAAATGATCTATTTGATATTATGGACGACTGGTTACGAAGGGACCGTTTCGTTTTTGTAGGATGGTCCGGCCTATTGCTCTTTCCTTGTGCTTATTTCGCTTTAGGGGGTTGGTTTACAGGGACAACTTTTGTAACTTCTTGGTATACCCATGGATTGGCTAGTTCCTATTTGGAAGGTTGTAATTTCTTAACCGCGGCAGTTTCCACCCCTGCCAATAGTTTAGCACACTCTTTGTTGCTACTATGGGGCCCGGAAGCGCAAGGGGATTTTACTCGTTGGTGTCAATTAGGCGGTCTGTGGACTTTTGTCGCTCTCCATGGGGCTTTTGCACTAATAGGTTTCATGTTACGTCAATTTGAACTTGCTCGGTCTGTTCAATTGCGGCCTTATAATGCAATTTCATTCTCTGCTCCAATCGCTGTTTTTGTTTCCGTATTCCTTATTTATCCACTGGGGCAATCTGGTTGGTTCTTTGCGCCGAGTTTTGGCGTAGCAGCGATATTTCGATT